TCAAAAACCAAAAGTTTGGAAGGCTAAATGCATTAAAAGGGGACATATTTTGGCTGACAGCACTGCAACGGTTGGTGGCGAACTTGCTTTGGGTAAAAACGTATTAGTAGCTTATATGTCATGGGATGGTTATAATTTTGAAGATGCAGTACTTATTAGCGAGCGTTTAGTATATGAAGATATTTATACATCTTTTCACATACAGAAATATGAAATTAAAACTCATGTTACAAGACAAGGTCCCGAAAAGATCACTACTAAAATACCGCATTTAGAATCTCATTTACTTCGAAATTTAGACAAAAAAGGAATTGTGATGCTGGGATCTTGGGTAGAGGCGGGCGATATTTTAGTAGGTAAATTAACACCTCAGGTGGCGAAAGAATTGTTGTATGCCCCAGAAGATAAATTATTACGCACTATACTTGGCATTCAAGTTTCCACCTCAAAAGAAACTTGTCTAAAACTACCTACAGGTGGTAGAGGTCGAGTTATTGATGTGAGATGGGGCTGGAGAAAGAAAGGTTTTAATTATAATCCAGAAACAATTTGTGTATATATTTTACAGAAACGCGAAATAAAAGTTGGCGATAAAGTGGCCGGAAGGCATGGAAATAAAGGTATCATTTCCAAAATTTTACCGAAACAAGATATGCCTTATTTGCAAGATGGAAGACCTGTTGATATGGTCTTCAACCCGTTAGGGGTACCTTCACGAATGAATGTAGGACAGATATTTGAATGCTCACTCGGGTTAGCAGGAAGTCTGCTAGATAGACATTATCGCATAGGAGCTTTTGATGAGAGATATGAACAAGATGCTTCAAGAAAACTTGTGTTTTCTGAATTATATGAAGCCAGTAGGCAAAGGGTAAATCCATGGGTATTTGAACCCGAGTATCCGGGAAAAAGTAGAATATTTGATGGAAGAACAGGGGATTCTTTTGAACAACCTGTTATCATAGGAAATCCTTATATTTTTAAATTAATTCATCAAGTTGATGATAAAATACATGGACGTTCCAGCGGACATTACGCACTTGTTACACAACAACCCCTTAGAGGAAGGGCTAAGCGGGGGGGACAACGGGTAGGAGAAATGGAGGTTTGGGCTCTAGAAGGATTGGGGGTTGCTCATATTTTACAAGAGATGCTTACTTATAAATCGGATCATATTAGAGCTCGGCAGGAGGCACTTGGTACTACCATCGTTGGAAGAACAATATCGAATCCTGAGGATGCTCCAGAATCTTTTCGATTACTCGTTCGAGAACTACGATCCTTAGCTCTGGAACTGAATCATTTCCTTGTATCTGAAAAGAACTTCCGGATTATTAGGAAGGAAGTTTAATCGGAATGCATTTTCATTTTTCTTCTATGATCGATCGTTATAAACATCAACAACTCCGAGTTGGCTCGGTTTCTCCTCAACAAATAAGTGCTTGGGCTAATAAAATCTTATCGAACGGAGAGAGAGTTGGAGAGGTGACAAAACCACATACTTTTCATTATAAAACTAATAAACCGGAAAAAGATGGATTATTTTGTGAAAGAATCTTTGGGCCTATAAAAAGCGGAATTTGTGCTTGTGGAAATTTTCGAATAATCGAAGATGAAAAAGAAAACCAAAAATTTTGTCAAAAATGTGGAGTCGAATTTGTGGATTCTAGAACACGACGATATCAAATGGGCTACATCAAATTGGCCTGCCCAGTAACTCATGTGTGGTATTTGAAACGTCTTCCTAGTTATATTGCGAATCTTTTGGATAAACCTATTAAAGAATTAGAAGGTTTAATATACTGCGATGTGTGATTTGATCGAAATCCAGATTTTACAGATTCGAAATGAGAAACTGTCATCCCACTCAATCCACTTGGGATGCCCCAATTCTGACATGTTTTTTGGGGGGAAATAATATAAAGCTCATAATTGTGGAGTATTGAATACTCCAAAAAAGGGGATTGATCTATGGTTGATTCCGTAACAAATCCAAATAAATAGGAATCTCCAGTTGTACTTCGTGAAAACAAAACCTTTTTATGATTATAATTCAAAGAAAGGAAGTGGTTAATTCCACAAAAAAAAATTTTATTTTATGTAAGCAAATTTGTCATGGTTATAAAAGCCTATCTATCGCGTATAGGCTTGAAGGACATCGTAGCATAATCGTCGAAGTAAAATTAAAGGGACCTAAAAGATCGAATAGAACGATATATAAACAAGTAAATCCTTTTTGAATTCGAAGACACTCCTTTAATTAAAGCGGATTCATGATTCGAAGGGAAGTAGAATACTCAAGAATTTCACACTTTATTTATGTCGTACTTTTGAATAAATAATTCATAAAATATAAGTTCGAAACTCTAAACTAAGTAAAAAAAGTCAATGAAAAATTAATTAACGAAATGGTTTTCTCTTGAAACTTGAGTAAGAAGTAGATTTTTAAGTTTTTTTATAATTTGAAAGCGAGAATCACTTTCTATATTTGATATAACTACTTGAGCCGGATGAGAGGAAACTTTCACGTCCGGTTTTGAGGGGGGGGATCCTATAAGTATCCTATCCCAATTTTTCTTTTGCTAGGTCTATAATTAAAAAACCGACTTTCTTACGATTACGAGGTTCATTCGAATATGAAATTCAATCTTGGAAATATAGCATCCCCCTTTTTTTTACTACCCAAGGCTTCGATACATTTCGAAATCGCGAAATCTCTACTGGAGCAAGAGCTATCCGAGAACAATTAGCCGATCTGGATTTGCGAATTATTATAGATTATTCATTTGTTGAATGGAAAGAATTAGGGAAAGAGGGGTCCACAGGTAATGAATGGGAAGATCGAAAGGTTGGAAGAAGAAAGGATTTTTTGGTTAGACGCATGGAATTAGCTAAATATTTTATTCGAACGAATATCGAACCAGAATGGATGATTTTGTGTCTATTACCAGTTCTTCCCCCCGAACTAAGACCGATCATTCAAATAGATGGAGGTAAACTAATGAGTTCGGATATTAATGAACTATATAGAAGAGTTATCTATCGGAACAATACTCTTAATGACCTATTAATAACAAGTAGGTCTACTCCAGGGGAATTAGTAATGTGTCAGGAGAAATTGATACAAGAAGCCGTGGATACACTTCTTGATAATGGAATTCGTGGACAACCAATGAGAGATGGTCATAATAAAATTTATAAGTCGTTTTCCAGTGTAATTGAAGGAAAAGGGGGAAGATTTCGTGAGACTTTGCTTGGCAAACGAGTCGATTATTCAGGACGTTCCGTTATTATCGTAGGTCCATTACTTTCATTACATCAATGTGGATTACCTCGCGAAATAGCAATAGAGCTTTTCCAGATATTTGTAATTCGCGGTCTAATTAAACAACATCTTGCTTCGAACATAGGAGTTGCGAAGAGTAAAATTCGGGACAAAGAACCCATTGTATGGGAAATACTTCAGGAAATTATGCAAGGGCATCCTGTATTGTTGAATAGAGCACCTACTCTTCATAGATTAGGCATACAGGCATTCCAACCCATTTTAGTGGAAGGACGCGCTATTTGTTTACACCCATTAGTTTGTAAGGGATTCAATGCAGATTTTGATGGAGATCAAATGGCTGTTCATGCGCCTTTATCTTTGGAGGCTCAAGCGGAGGCTCGTTTCCTTATGTTTTCTCATATGAATCTCTTGTCTCCAGCTATTGGAGATCCCATTTCTGTGCCAACTCAAGATATGCTTATTGGACTCTATTTATTAACGATCAGAAATAGCCGAACTATTTGTGCAAATCGGTATAACCCGTGGAATTTTAAAAACTATAATTCTCAAAATGAAAGAGTTGATAATAATCATGATACTAAATATACAAAAAAATACCCTTTTTCTAATTCTTATAATGCAATTGGAACCTCTCGGCAGAAAATAAGCAATTTAGATTTAGATATAGATAGTCTTTTGTGGCTTCGGTGGCGACTAGATCAACACTTTATTGCTTCAAGAGAAGCTCCTATCGAAGTTCATTATGAATCCTTGGGTACTTATCATGAAATTTACGAACACTATCTAAAAGTAAGAAGTGTAAAAAAAGAAATTCGTTGTATATACATTCGAACTACGATTGGTCATATTTCCCTTTATAGAGAAATTGAAGAGGCCATACAAGGATTTTCTCAGGCCTGCTCATAGGGTACCTAATCATATGTTACTTAATCTAAGCAATTCTATAGATACTGATGAAAGTTCATGTCTCAATGGTTCAACTAGTATCATAGTTCCTCCCCTTCCACGTGAATCACGATCGATAAAAGGAAGTTTTTGAATCACCGACTAAACCCATTGTTGAATCCTACTCAGCAGAATATAGAGGTACTTATGGCAGAAGGGGTCAATTTGGTCTTTCACAATAAAAAAATAGATGGAACTGCCATGAAACGACTTATTAACGGATTACTGGATCACTTCGGAATGGCATATACATCACACATCTTGGATCAAGTAAAAACTCTGGGTTTTCAGCAAGCCACTGCTACATCTATTTCATTAGGAATTGATGATCTTTTAACAGTTCCCACAAAAGGATGGCTAATCCAAGATGCTGAAAAACAAAGTTTCATTTTGGAAAAACACTACCATGATGGGAGTATACACGCGGTAGAAAAATTACGTCAATCTATTGAGATATGGTCTATTACAAGTGAATATTTGCGACAAGAAATGAATCCCAATTTTAGGATGACTGATCCCTTTAATCCCGTCCATTTAATGTCTTTTTCGGGAGCTAGAGGAAATACATCTCAGGTACATCAATTAGTCGGTATGAGAGGATTAATGTCGGATCCCCAAGGACAAATGATTGATTTACCCATTCAAAGCAATTTATGCGAAGGCCTTTCCTTAACAGAATATATTATTTCTTGCTACGGAGCTCGAAAAGGAGTTGTCGATACTGCTGTACGAACATCAGATGCTGGATATCTCACACGCAGACTTGTTGAAGTAGTTCAACACATTGTTGTACGTAGAACGGATTGCGGAACTATACAAAGTATTTCTGTGAGTCCTCGAAAAGGTATGCTGCTGGAAAGAATTTTTAGCCAAACATTAATTGGTCGTGTATTAGCAGATGATATATATACGGGTTCTCGGTGTATTGCTGCCCGTAATCACGATATTGGAATTGGACTTGCCAATCGATTAAGAACCTTTCGAGGACAACCAATACCTATTCGAACCCCCTTTACGTGTAGAGGTACATCTTGGATCTGTCGATTATGTTATGGTCGGAGTCCTACTCATGGCGACCTCGTCGAATTAGGAGAAGCTGTAGGTATTATTGCGGGTCAATCTATTGGAGAGCCGGGTACTCAACTGACATTAAGAACTTTTCATACCGGTGGAGTATTCACAGGGGGGACTGCAGGACATGTACGGGCCCCCTCTAATGGAAAAATAAAATTCAATGAGTATTTGGTTCATCCCACACGTACACGTCACGGACACCCTGCTTTTCTATGTTATATCGATTTGTATGTAATTATTGAGAATGCCGATTTTATACATAACGTGAAGGTTCCACCAAAAAGTTTTCTTTTAGTTCAAAATGATCAATATGTAAAATCAGAACAAGCGATTGCTGAGATTCATTCGGGAATATCCACTTTGAATTTAAAAGAGAGGGTTCGAAAACATATTTATTCTGACTTAGAGGGAGAAATGCATTGGAGTACCGATGTGTACCATGCACCTGAATTTACATATAGTAATGTTCATCTCTTACCCAAAACAAGTAATTTATGGATATTATCGGGAGTTCCGTGCCGATCCACCGTAGCCCCCCTTTTGCTACACAAGGATCAAGATCAAATGAAGGTTTATTCTCGTTCTGTCGAACGAAAATTTTTTTCTAACCTATCAGTGACTAATGATCAAGTGAGACACAAATTCTTTAGTTTTTATTTTTCTGGTAAAAAAGAAGAGAGCATTCCTGATTATTCAGAACTTAATCGAATCATATCCACGGATCGTTATAATCTCCTATATACATTCATTCTCGCCAAAAATTCTGATCTATTGGCAAAGAGGCGTAAAAACAGATTTTGCATCCCATTTCAATCAATTCCAGAACGAAAAAAAGAACTAATGTCCCATTCGGGTATAGTGATTGAATTATCCATAAATGTTATTTTCCGTAGAAAAATAATTATTGCATATTTCGATGATCCTAGATACAAAAGAAATAATTCGGGAATTAATAAATATGAGACTATAGAGTCATATTCAATCGTTAAAAAAGAGGATTTGATTGAGTATCGAGGAGTTAAAAAAATTAGTAAAGGAAAAAACAAAAAAGAGAAACTATTTTTCATTCCAGAGGAAGTGCATATCTTACCTCGATCTTCTTCCATAATGGTACGAAACAGTAGTATCATTGGAATAGGTACACGAATCGCTTTAAATAGAAGAAGCAGTGCATGTGGATTGGTACGAGTGGCGATAAAAAAAAAAAAAATGGAATTAACAATTTTTTCTGGAGATATCTATTTTACTGGAAAAACTGATAAGATATTCCGCCACAGTGACATCTTGATATCACCAAGACCTGGAAAAACAAATTCCAAGGAATTCAAAAAAAAACTGAAAAATTGGGTTTATGTCCAACGGATTACACTTACCAAGAAAAAGTATTTTGTTTTGGTTCGACCTGTAGTCATATCTGAAACAGCGGGGAGTATAAGTTTAACAACACTCTTCCCGCAAGATGTGTTACAGGAAACAGATAATGTTCAACTTCAAGTTGTCAATTCTATCGTGGGTAAACCCACCATTTTGGGAGGATTTCATGGCATAAGTATTCAATTATTTCGGACGTGTTTAGTATTGAATTGGAACCAAGACAAAAAAGAATTTTCGATAGAACAGGCCTATACTTCCCTTGTTGAAGTAAGAGCAAGGGGTTTAATGTGCGATTTTTTGAGAATTTACTTAGTGAAATCTCCTATTTCGTATACCGGAAAAAGAAATGATCCGCCAGGTTCAAGATTTATTTCTGATAATAGATCAGATCGCATCAATATCAATCCCTTTTATTACAAGACAAGAAAGATTCAAGACTCGCTTAGCCAAAATATTCGTACGTTTTCATTATTGAATAGAAATAATGAATATAAACCTTTGATAATTTTGTCATCATCTGATTGTTCTCGAACAGGTTTATTCAACGGTGTAAAATATCACAATATAAAAAACAAATCCATTAAAAGGAATTCCAGAATTGATTCGTTGGGCCCTGTAGGAACAGCCCTTCCAATTGTTAATTTGGATTTTTTTTACTATTTCATAACTCATAATCAGATCTTGGTAACTAACTATTTGCAACTTGACAATTTAAAAAAGATTTTTGAAGTACTTCAATTTTATTTCATAGATGAAAATGGAATAATTTATAATAATAATATCAGTATATGCAGTAACAGAATTTGGAATCTATTCCATTTGAATTGGTATTTTCTCCACTATAATTATTGTGAGGAGACATCCACAATAATGAGTCTTGGACAGTTTATTTGTGACAATGTATGTATAACAAAAAATGTACCACACAAAAAATCCGGTCAAGTCTTAATTGTTCAAACTAGTTCTGTAGTAATAAGAGCAGCTCAGCCTTATTTAGCCACTCCCGGCGCAACTGTTCATGGCCATTATGGGGAAATCTTTTACCAAGGAGATACATTAGTTACATTTATATATGAAAAATCCAAATCTGGTGATATAACACAGGGTCTTCAAAAGGTGGAACAGGTCTTAGAAGTGCGTTCGGTTGATTCAATATCAATAAATCTGGAAAGGCGGGTTAGGGGTTGGAACGAATGTATAACAAGAATTCTTGGTATTCCTTGGGGTTTCTTGATTGGTGCTGAGCTAACTAGAGTACAAAGTCGTATTTCTTTGGTTCATAAGATCCAAGAAATTTATCGATCTCAGGGGGTTCAAATTCATAATAAACATATAGAGATGATTGTACATCAAATAACATCAAAAGTGTTGGTATCCGAAGATGGAATGTCTAATGTTTTTTTACCTAGAGAGTTGATTGGATTGTTACGAGCGAAGCGAACGGGGCGTGCTTTTGAAGAAGCCATTTGTTATCAAGTTATATTATTGGGAATAACGAGAACCGCTTTGAACACTCAAAGTTTTATATCCGAAGCGAGTTTTCAAGAAACCGCTCGAGTTTTAGCAAAAGCCTCTCTCCGGGGTCGTATCGATTGGTTGAAAGGGTTGAAAGAAAATGTTGTTCTGGGGAGTATGATACCCGCTGGGACTGGATTTAAAGGATTTGCGCACCGTTCAAGGCAAGATAACAAAGAATCCTCAAAAACAAATCTATTCGGGGGGGAAATGGGAGATATTTTGTTCTACCACAGAAGATTTTTGTATTCTTCCATTTTAAACGATTCTTAGAAGATATATCAGAACAATTATAGGATTTAAGGATTCTTAAAATAAGAACATATTTTTCCTTCTAATTCTGCGAATTGTGCCAGTTCCAATAGAAACGAATTAACCAACAGTTAATTTTTGGTATAAGATAAGGTTCCGTCGGAACAACTTTTTTCCAGTCCTTCGTCTCTTTTTTTTTTTTTGAAAAACCAAAAAAAGAGGAAGTGTGAGGAGAAATGACAAGAAGGTATTGGAACATCAATTTGGAAGAGATGATGGAGTCAGGAGTTCATTTTGGTCATGGTACAAGAAAATGGAATCCTAGAATGGCACCTTATATCTCTGGAAAGCGCAACGGTATTCATATTCCAAATCTTACTATAACTGCGCGGTTTTTATCAAAAGCTTGTGATTTGGTTTTTGATGCAGCAAGTAGAGAAAAACAATTTTTAATTGTTGGTACAAAGAATAAAGTAGCTAATTCAGTAGCATGGGCTGCAATACAGGCTCAGTGTCATTATGTTAATAAAAAATGGCTCGGTGGGATGTTAACGAATTGGTACACTACAGAAATGAGACTTCATAGGTTCAGGAATTTGAGAGCGGAACAAAAGATGGGGAAACTCGAACACCTTCCCAAAAGGGATGCGGTTGTGTTGAAGAGACAATTATTTCATTTACAAACATATATGGGTGGAATTAAATATATGGAGGGGTTGCCTGATATTGTAATCATCGTTGATCAGCAAGAAGAATATACGGCTCTTCGCGAATGTATTACTTTGGGAATTCCAACGATTTGTTTTATCGATACAAATTGCGACCCGGATCTAGCGGATATTTCGATTCCGTCAAATGATGATACTACAGCTTCAATCCGATTAGTTCTTAACAAATTAGTATTCGCAATTTGTGAAGGTCGTTTTAGCTTTATACGAAATCCTTGAGTATATGAGTATACTAATAACTAATAATAGGTAGATATAAAATAAATATATAAATATAAATTCACTAAAAAAAAAAAAAATAGTAAAATAAAGAACTTTAGAACCCCATAAGATTTATAGAATTAATTACTATATCTTGAATCGAAAAAATAAAAAGGAAATAAATATAAAATAAAAAGAATATATGATTCATATAGTCAAGTTAAGAAAGAGGCAGTTGAATCAAAATAATTCTTTTTAAGGTTTTATTTTTAGCCGAGGTCAATATGGATGTTCTATTATGTTCCACCAATACCCTAAAGGGGTTATACAATATATCCGATGTGGAAGTAGGCCAACATTTCTATTGGCAAATAGTAGGTTTTCAAGTCCATGCTCAAGTACTTATTACTTCTTGGGTTGTCATTGCTATCTTATTAGGTGCAGCCACTTTAGCTGTTCGAAACCCCCAAACCATTCCCACTGCCGATCAGAATTTTTTCGAATATATTCTTGAATTCATTCGAGACGTGAGTAAAACTCAGATTGGATCAGGATATGGTCCTTGGGTTCCCTTTATTGGAACTATGTTTCTATTTATTTTTGTTTCGAATTGGTCGGGGGCTCTTTTACCTTGGAAAATAATACAGTTACCTCATGGAGAGTTAGCTGCGCCCACGAATGATATAAATACTACTGTTGCTTTAGCTTTACTCACCTCATTGGCATATTTCTATGCAGGTCTTACAAAAAAAGGATTGGGTTATTTCAGTAAATACATTCAGCCAACTCTAATCCTTTTACCTATTAATATTTTAGAAGATTTCACAAAACCCCTATCACTTAGTTTTAGACTTTTTGGCAATATATTAGCTGATGAATTAGTAGTTGTTGTTCTTGTTTCTTTAGTACCTTTAGTGATTCCTATACCTGTTATGTTCCTTGGATTATTTACAAGCGGTATTCAAGCTCTTATTTTTGCAACTTTAGCTGCGGCTTATATAGGCGAATCACTCGAGGGCCATCATTAGAGATTTATTTATAAATAAAATAAATAAAAAAGGAGATTGAAAAAAAAAATTTTCCACTTAAGCCAATCAACTCTTGTGAATGTTTCAAAGAATTCGAATTCTTTGAAAATCTGATTAAATCTAAGATATAAACGGTGGGTTTATATTATGTAAATGTAAAAAAGGTATGTAATGTATAAATGTATATATGTATATGTAATAGTAAGTCTTGACTATATATGAATACTATGATATGAATTTTTATTTATACGGGTACTTCTTCATTAGAAGTCTTTCCTTTTTGTCTTGAATGACTAAAAGGATTAAATTAAGAATAAGAAAAATAGATAATATTTAGAAAGTGGTTCGAAAGTCATAAAAGGAAATATTGAAGTAGTTCTGATGATGCAATACTATTTCTTATTTCTTCAATTCGGAAGTTCTTAGTTACTTCAACTGGCTAGATGAATCTTCTTATCGATGGAATAATGAAATTATAATTAATATTAATATAATTAATTGGTTCTGTATCATTAACTATTTTTTTTTTTTTTGCGAGGAATTTTTCATGAATCCACTGATTTCTGCTGCTTCCGTTATTGCTGCCGGATTGGCTGTAGGGCTTTCTTCTATTGGACCCGGAGTGGGTCAAGGTACCGCTGCGGGCCAAGCTGTAGAGGGGATCGCAAGACAGCCCGAAGCGGAGGGGAAGATACGAGGTACTTTATTACTTAGTCTGGCTTTTATGGAAGCTTTAACAATTTATGGATTGGTTGTAGCATTAGCGCTTTTATTTGCGAATCCTTTTGTTTAATACTACAAATCTAAAAAAAAACTTAGAGGATGTAAACTTTTCATACCAACTCACTTTTTTCCCTCCCGTTCTTAGTCCAACAGAAACTTTTTTTAGAAGTATCATTTTTATTTAGACATAAAAACGAAATATTAAATAAAAAGTGAAGGTTAGACAAAACTCTTTCGATTTTTTTAGTTTATCTAGTAAGAGGAGATCATATGAAAAATATAAGCAATTCGTTCGTTTCTTTAAGTCACTGGCCATTTGCCGGGGGTTTCGGGTTTAATACCGATATTTTAGCAACAAATCCAATAAATCTAAGTGTAGTGTTTGGTGTATTGATTTTTTTTGGAAAGAGAGTGTGTGCGAGTTGTTTATTTCAAGAATAGGCTGTATTCAACCAGCTGCACATTATAATTAGGAAAGAAAGGTGCATGATCTCGCGAATTACTTCTGAATAAATTGATAAATAGTAGAAATGGTATAGTATGGAAGAACCATAGCATTTCGTGATTTATTGGTAAATTGACTTTGCTTCGATTCTCTATCAATCAATACAATAAGCTGAAACTATTAACATGGTTAAAGCTAAGCTATTTGAAGTGGAGATGTGGCATAGTACTCTTTCCTATTCCTAATAGTATTTTTTCGACTATTATGTTAATACATAAATGGTTTCAAAACGAATAGTTGGAATTTTGTTCGATATAGAACACTCATGTCGATAAAACAACTTGAACCGTTTATTGGAATATTGGATAAAATTGGAAACTAAGAGGTATGTCAACTCCTTATTTGTTTTATTTGATACACTGTTGGATCAACAACCTATGTATAAAAGTATAAATATAAAATAAAGTATAAAATAATGGGTATTTTTGGATTTGAAGAAAAAAAAAGAAACAACTTTGCTGATAATTACATATTTTTCAGAAGAGTCCTTTAAATATTCTTAAATATTCTAGGAGTAGTGATCAGTTTCGATATTTTTTTTTTTTATATGAACAGATAAGAAGGGATAGGCTCATTATAAATAAAAAAAAAAATATGGGAATTCTCCATTAAGTAATTGAGCATGAGAGCCAAATGAATTGAAAGATTCATGTTTGGTTCGGGAGGGGATTATGAAAGTTTTTGAAATGAATAGAAAAAAAGATAGTCCACTTTTATTAAATGATTTATTAGATAATCGAAAACAGAGGATTTTGAATACTATTCGAAATTCAGACAAAATACGCGAAGAGGCTATCGAACCGTTAGAAAAAGCCAAGTATTATTTACGGAAAGTTGAAATGAAAGCAGATCAGTTTCGAGTGAAT